TCTATGATCTCTTCCCGAACCAAACATGAATCTTTCGATTCATTTGGCTCTCACGCTCAATTATTTAGTTTATGGGCATTCCCATATCTTTTAATGTAATGAACCTACCCTCTCTTTTCTGTTCCTATTCAAAGATATCGAAACTTATATAACTTATATATTATATTATATTATTATATATATATATAGGTATAAGACCAGAATATTAAGAGGACTCTTCCGACCAGACAAAAAATCTATCCCTAATTGTCAGCAAAGTTGTTTCTTTATTTGTTTTTGATTTCATTTCTATTTCAAATTCTTATATATATATTTTATATTTCCACTTTTTTTTTTCAAGTCTAAAAATCCAAAAAATTCCCTTTTTTATACATAGGTCGTCGCTTCGGCATTGGATAAAAAAAAAAGGCAAGGCCCCCATTCTCTAGTAAATAGTTTCAAATCATTTTATTGATATGAGTGTTCTATATCGGATGAATTACCTACTATTATTTTATGTGGTAGAAAGAGTACCATGTTGTGCCTGGACTTCAAACAGTTTAGCTTTAACCATGTTAATGGTCTCACATTATTGGTTGATAGAGAATCAAAGTTGATTTTACCAATGAGTCACGAAATGCTATGGTTCTTACATATGATTTCTGAATTTATTCAGAAGTAATTCGTCGAGATCGTGCACCTTTTTTACTATTATCCTAGCAAGAAATAAAATAACATAAATAAAGTGCGGATGGTTGGATCCAACCTATATTCTTGAAATACACAACTCGTACACACTCCCTTTCCAAAAAAAATCAATACACCAAGCACTACAGTTAGATTTATTGGATTTGTTGCTAAAATATCAGTATTAAACCCGAAACTCCCGGCGGATGGCCAATAGCCCAAGGAAACACAAAAATCGGTTACATTTTTCATACGCTCTCCTCTTTCTTATAGATAAGACTAACAAAAACAGAGTTCTTTTTGTATCACCTCGCTCGCCCTTTTTTGATCAATTTCTTTTTATTCATTTTTATCATTTTAATTTCATTTGAAAAATTTCTCTATTTCTTTTAGTTTCAAATGAAAATTAAGAAGAGATACTTATTAAGTTAGGTCCGAGGCCTCGCGTCAATTGTGAAATATCTCGTTTGTTGAAATGAAACGCCGCCTCAAAGTTCAAAAGGTTTCCATTGTACTAACTCGGGGTGGTAATGGTAAGGAAGAAAGCGAGCAAATCTGCTAATTCCTCATCCTAAAATCAGTGCTTCCCGGGGCATTGTCCCAACAAATAAGTAACTGTAGGAGTACAATTTCGATCTAATTCAAAGAAGCAAACGGCAAGTCCGAGTTAATAAAATAAGAAAAAGAGTACGTTTCGTACTTTTTCACATTTCTAGGATTAAATTAAACAAAAGGATTCGCAAATAAAAGCGCTAATGCTACGACCAGTCCGTAAATTGTTAAAGCTTCCATAAAAGCTAGACTAAGCAATAAAGTACCTCGTATTTTACCCTCTGCTTCTGGTTGTCTCGCAATACCTTCTACAGCTTGGCCTGCAGCAGTACCTTGACCAACCCCAGGTCCAATAGAAGCAAGCCCTACGGCCAATCCAGCAGCAATAACGGAAGCGGCAGAAATCAGTGGATTCATAGTAAGTTCCTCGTAAAAAAAAAAATGGTTAATGATATAATCAACCAATGAATTATTACTTATTTTTTTCATTCAATCCACAATCACAGACGAAACAGAAGGACTTATATTGGAATCCATCTAATGCTGTGGGCTGGAAAAAATATAGAAAAGATAAATAGAAAAATGGATATAATTTATATAATATGAATATTATATATTAATTATATGTATATTAATAGGGATAGCCAGCCCTTATACTATATAGCATAGCTAGCGAATAGCTAATATCACATATACATTTGTTTCTTCCATAACGGAAACAGCCCACATTTTATATTGAATCAGACTCTAAAATCATTTCATTCTGCGAAACATACGCGGGGGCTGGACTTATAGACATTACATATATCTAGTTTGACCCCTTACCCCTAACCCATTTTTTTTATTCTGTATTCCGTAATAGGGTCCGCCCTTCCTCCCGAGGCACTAGGTTATATATACCTATGTATTTGTATCTATTATGGATTATATTCCCAACCCAGTGATTGATTATTTTGAATCAACCATGCATGAATTAGGATAAGCTAAAAAAAAAAGACTATTTCGAAAGCTAGTTAATGATGACCCTCCATGGCTTCGCCTATATAAGCCGCGGCTAAAGTTGCAAAAATAAGAGCTTGAATACCACTTGTAAATAATCCAAGAAACATAACAGGTATAGGAACTACTGAAGGTACTAAAGAAACAAGAACAACAACTACTAATTCATCAGCCAATATATTTCCGAAAAGTCGAAAACTAAGAGATAAAGGTTTTGTGAAATCTTCCAGGATGTTAATTGGTAAGAGTATTGGAGTTGGTTGAATGTATTTCCCGAAATAACCCAATCCTTTTTTGGTAAGACCTGCATAAAAATATGCCACCGACGTGAGTAAAGCTAAAGCAACAGTAGTATTTATATCATTTGTGGGCGCAGCTAACTCCCCATGAGGTAACTGTATTATTTTCCACGGTAAAAGAGCACCTGACCAGTTAGAAACAAAAATAAATAGGAACATAGTTCCAATAAAGGGAACCCAAGGACCATATTCTTCTCCAATCTGAGTTTTGCTCAAGTCTCGAATAAATTCAAGGAGATATTCGAAGAAATTCTGACCGTCGGTCGGAATGGTTTGTGGATTCCGAACAGCTATGATGACTGAACCTAATAAGATAGCAATTACGACCCAAGAAGTGATAAGTACTTGGGCATGGATTTGTAAACCTCCTATTTGCCAATATAAATGTTGGCCTACTTCTACACCCGATATATCGTATAACCCCTTGAGTGTTTTAACGGAACATGGTATAACATTCATATTGTCCTCTGACAGAAATCGAACTTCAAAAATAAATTATTTTGATTCAACCATCTCTTTATCAACTCAACTACTTTCATTATTAATGCTATATTTAGGATACCGAGAAATCACATGACATAACCTCCCCAGTATTTTTTTTATATTTCTCTCTTTTCAAAATTCAAGAATAGTAACCGATCCAATAAATCTATCGAGTTCAAAAATAATTAATGAATCTTATTATTAATCATAATCAACGATTTCTTATATAGCTAGAACGACCCTCGCAAATTGCGAATACTAATTTGTTAAGAATAAATCGGATTGAAGCTATAGAGTCATCGTTGGCTGGAATCGAAATATCTGCGATATCCGGGTCACAATTTGTATCGATTAAACAAATCGTCGGAATCCCCAAAATGACACATTCTTGAAGAGCCGTGTATTCTTCTTGCTGATCAAGGATGATTACAATATCAGGTAACCCTGTCATATATTTGATCCCACCCAGATATGTTTGCAAAGTAGATAATTTTCTCTTTAACATTGCTGCATCTCTTTTGGGGAGACGGTTGAATTGCCCCATCTTTTGTTCTGCTATTAAGTCCCTGAACTTATGAAGTCTCGTTTCCGTAGTGTACCAATTCGTTAACATACCACCGAGCCATTTTTTATTAACATAATGACACCGAGCCCCTATTGCAGCTGATGCTACTGAATCCGCTGCTTTATTTTTGGTACCGACGATTAAAAAGTTTTTTCCCTGGCTTGCTGCATCAAAAAATAAATCGCAGGCTTCGGATAAAAAACGCGCAGTTATCGTAAGATTTGTAATATGAATACCTTTACGCTTAGCAGAAATGTAAGGGGCCATTCTAGGATTCCATTTCCTAGTACCATGACCAAAATGAACTCCTGCTTCCATCATCTCTTCCAAATTGATGTTCCAATATCTTCTTGTCATTTTTCCCCACACTTCCTCTTTTTTTTTAGGAAAAAAGGTACCTTGAAATATAAAATTGTTCCGACGGAACCTTCTACCGCGGATTTACCGTTGATACACGGTCCAAACCATTAATTTCTTTTCATTTCTTTTCTTTTAATTACTTATTTTATTTATTATAAAATCAATAATTGGAAAGACAGTTCCGGATAGTTAAAGTAAAAAGAATGAATCTCTTCTTAGTCTTAGGAATCATTAAATCGTGTAAATGATTGTTCTTATGTCTCATGGAAATTGTTTGGGGCGCAAGAACAAAATAATTCTCTATGGTGTAATAAAAGATCTCTCATTTCCGACTCAAATAGATTCTTCCTTTTGATTTCCAAATAAATGTTTTTGTCTTGCCTTGAATGGTGCAGTAATTTTTTGAATCCGGTACCGACAGGAATAATTCCCCCTAGAACAACGTTTTCTTTCAGGCCTTTCAACCAATCAATACGACCTCGTAAAGCAGCTTTTGCTAAAACTCGAGCGGTTTCTTGAAAACTTGCTTCGGATATGAAACTTTTAGTATTCAGAGATGTTCTCGTTATTCCCAATAAGATTGCCCGATAACCGATCGCTTCGTCCAAAGCACGCCCTGCTCGCTCCGCTCGCAAGAATCCTATTAATTCTCCAGGTGAAAAAACATTAGACATTCCATCTTCTGAAACCAACACTTTTGATGTTATTTGACGTACAATAATTTCTATATGTCTATTATGGATCTGTACCCCCTGAGATCGATAAACCTTTTGAATCTTATTAACCAAAGAGATATGACTTTGGGCTATGGTTAGCTCAGCTCCAATCAAGAACCCCCAGGGAATTCCAAGAATTATCGGTATACGTTCGTTCCAGCTTTCAACTCTATTTTCGAGGTTTATCGATATTGAATCAATCGAACGCACTTCTAATACTTGTTCTACTTTTGGAAGACCTTGCGTTATGTCACCAGATCTCGATTTTTCATATATAAATGTAACTAATGTCTCTCCTTCATAAAGGATTTTTCCATAATGGCCATGAACAGTTGCTTCCGGAATAGCCAAATAGGGCTTAGCAGATCTTATAACTAAGGAGTCAACATTAACAATTAAAATTTGCCCGGATTTTTTTATGTGTGGTCCGTATTTGAATAGACATACATTTTCACAAATAAATTGTCCAAGACTAATTATTGTGGATGTCTCCTCACAAGAATTGTGATGGAGAAAACACCAATTCAAATGAAATGGATTAAAAATGATGTTACTGCATGGATCGGGATTATAAATCCTCCTACTTTCATCCATTAAAGAGTATTTAAATATTTGAAGTACTTGGAAAGTCTGTTTAAAACTGTCGAGTAGAAAATATTTCTTTAACAAGATCTGATTATGGGTTAATAAATGATAAGATGAATAAAAATTTGCTATTTTAGGTACAATAGTACCTAAGGGACCCAAGAAATGTCTAATTGGAATTATGGGATCCAATTCTTTTGTCACATTGTTATATTTCGAACCATTGAATGGACCAATTCGAAAACAATTGGATGATGACAAAATTATCAAAGATCGGGATTCCTTATTTCGACTCAACAATGTACCAATACCAATAGTTCCTTGATATTTGGAAATTGGTTGAATCTTCGACTTGGAATGGAAGGGGTTGAGATTGGTGCGATCTAATCCCTTATCGGAAATCAATCCCGAACCCACCGTATCATACCTTTTTCCACTATACGAAATAGTGGACTTGACTAACTCCATTCTTATGAAATCGCGAATTAGATCAGTCGCCCTTACCTCAACAAGGGAAGCATGAACCTCTTTTATGGAACCGTTTTGTTTTTGGTTCCAATTCAATACTAAGCAAGTCCGAACTAATTGAATACTTGTGCGATAAATTCCTCGAATTGACTTGCCATATCCATAAAGGATATAATTGACAACTCTAAGTTGGACATTATCCTTTTCCTGCAAGAGATCCTGAGGGAAAAGTGTTGCTAAATTTATCCCATCAGCTATTTCATATGTAACTACGGGCCGAACCAAAACAAAATACTTTTTTTTTTTAGGTGTGATCCGTTGGACATAGATCCAATTTTTCAATTTTTTTGATTCCTTAGAATTTTTTTTTCCCGTTCCTGGTGGTATCAAAATACCACTGTGCCTGGATATCTTATCCGTCTCTCCAGGAAAATGAATATCTCCAGAAAATATTTTTAGTTCAATACTTTTTTTTTTTCTCTCCACTCGGACTAATCCACCTATTCGGCTTCTTGTATTTAAAGCAAGTCGTGTATCTATTCTAATGATACTACTGTTCCGGACCATTATGGACGAGGATCCGGGTAAAATATGTACTTCTTCGGGAATTAAAAAAACCCGATCTACTTTCATTTGGTATTTCGGACTAAATTCTTTTGCTCCTTGATACTCAATCAAATCCTCTTTTTTTATGATTGAATCTACCTCTGCGGTACCATATTTAGTAATTCCGGAACTGCTTCTTATGTATCGTGGATCATCAAAAAAAGCAAAAATACTATTTTTACATAAAACACCATTTATGGGTATTTCAATCGAAATACCAAAACAGGGTATTAGTTCTTTTTCTCGTTCTTGATCATATTGTAATGGGATGATGAATCTATTTCTTCGCCTTTTCGCCAAGAAATAAGAATTCTCTTGGAGAATAGAAGGATATATGAAATTCCAATGACCATTGGATCTAATTTGATCATATATTGAATAGTCAAGAATTTCCCCATCTTTTTTACTAGAAGTATCCAACAATTTATGTCTTACTCGATCATTAGTCATTGGAAATTCAGAGGTATATCTGTCTTCGACAGAAAAAGAATGAACATTTATTTGATCTTGATCCTTGTGGAGCGAAAAAGAAACTATACTAGATCTGCGCGGACCTCCTGCTAATATCCATAAATGACTTGTTTTTGGTAATAGATGAACGTTACCATATGTATATTCGGGTGCATGGTAGACATCGGTACTCCAGTGCATTTCTCCCTCTGATTCAGAATAAATATGTTTTTGTACCCTCTCTGTAAAATGAAAAGTGGATGTTTCGGCACGAATCTCAGCAATCACTTGTTCTGATTCTACATATTGATCATTTTGGACTAAAATAAAACTCTTTGGTGGAATATTCACATTATGCATAATATCCCGACTCTCAACAATTACATACAAATCCATGGAACATAAAAAAGCAGGATGCCCATGAAGAGTACGTGTGGGATGAACCAAATCCTCATTGAATTTTATTTTTCCATTAGAAGGAGCTCGTACATGTTTGGCAGTACCGCCCGTGAATACTCCGCCGGTATGAAAAGTTCTTAATGTTAGTTGAGTCCCGGGTTCTCCAATTGATTGTCCCGCAATAATACCTACAGCTTCTCCCAATTCGGCCAGGTCGCCATGAGTGGGACTCCGGCCATAACATAATTGACAGATCCAAGATGTACTCCTGCACGTAAAGGGAGTTCTAATATATATTGGTTGTACTCGAGAGGTTATGAATCGATTGACAAGCCCAATCCCAATATCTTGA